GTCCTTGTAGCTTATAAAAAGCATAACACTGAAGATGTTAAGATGGCTGCCACAAACACCCAAGGACAAAAGACTTAGTCCTAACCTTACTGTTAGTTGTTGCTAGATATATACATGCAAGTATCCGCACTCCAGTGTAGAAGCCCTAGGCACCCTAACTCAGGTCGATAGGAGCGGGTATCAGGCACACCAAACCGTAGCCCAAGACGCCTTGCAATTGCCACGCCCCCACGGGTACTCAGCAGTAGTTAATATTAAGCCATGAGTGAAAACTTGACTTAGTCATAGCAATTTAGGGCCGGTAAATCCTGTGCCAGCCACCGCGGTCAGACAGGAGGCCCAAATTAACTTTATAACGGCGTAAAGTGTGGTAACATGCTATCCAAGTAACTAAGATTAAAAAGCACCTGAGCTGTCATAAGCCAAAGATGCTCATAAGGCCACTATTCAAAGAAAATCTTAGACTAACGATCAATTGAAATCCACGAAAGCCAGGGCCCAAACTGGGATTAGATACCCCACTATGCCTGGCCCTAAATCTTGATGCTCGATCTTACCGGAGCATCCGCCTGAGAACTACGAGCACAAACGCTTGAAACTCTAAGGACTTGGCGGTGTCCCAAATCCACCTAGAGGAGCCTGTTCTGTAATCGATGATCCACGATATACCTGACCATTCCTTGCCAGAATCAGCCTATATACCGCCGTCGCCAGCCCACCCAACCTGAAGGCCCAACAGTGGACGCAATAGCCATAATACGCTAGTAAGACAGGTCAAGGTATAGCCTATGGAATGGGAGCAATGGGCTACATTTTCTAGAATAGAACATTACGGCAAAGGGATATGAAACTGTCCCTGGAAGGAGGATTTAGCAGTAAAGAGGGATAATCGAGCCCTCTTTAAGCCGGCTCTGGGGCACGTACATACCGCCCGTCACCCTCCTCAAAAGCGCCCCCCCCCCCCCCCCATACTTAATACGCTATTCAGCCAAAGATGAGGTAAGTCGTAACAAGGTAAGTGTACCGGAAGGTGCACTTAGGACACCAAGACGTAGCCTTAACAAAAGCATTCAGCTTACACCTGAAAGATATCTGCTCACCCCAGATCGTCTTGATGCCAAACCCTAGCTCAATATACATGACCTGGAATAACAAAGCAACTCCAAACACCTAACTAAAGCATTTACTAGTCCCAGTATAGGCGATAGAAAAGACACCACTGAAGCGATAGAGATTACGTACCGTAAGGGAAAGGTGAAATAATAGTGAAATAAATAAGCTAAAAACAGCAAAGATCAATCCTTGTACCTTTTGCATCATGGTCTAGCAAGAAAAACCAAGCAAAATGAATTTAAGTTTGCCTCCCCGAAACCCAAGCGAGCTACCTACGAGCAGCTATTATTGAGCGAACCCGTCTCTGTTGCAAAAGAGTGGGATGACTTGTTGGTAGAGGTGAAAAGCCAACCGAGCTGGGTGATAGCTGGTTGCCTGTGAAACGAATCTAAGTTCACTCTTAATTCTTCTCCAAGGAAAATCACAAACCCCAATGAAGCGAATTAAGGGCAATTTAAAGGAGGGACAGCTCCTTTAAAAAAGAACACAATCTCCACGAGCGGATAAATAACATCACCATAACAGTACTGTGGGCCCTCAAGCAGCCATCAACAAAGAGTGCGTTAAAGCTCCATATATCAAAAATATCAGAACAACATGACTCCCTCCCCATTAACAGGCTAACCTATATAACAATAGGAGAATTAATGCTAGAATGAGTAACTAGGGTTCACCCCTCTTCGACGCAAGCTTACATCCGTACATTATTAACAATCCCCCGTATACGACAAATCAAACAAGCACAGTATTAAATGAATTGTTAACCCGACATAGGAGCGTCCGTAAGAAAGATTAAAACCTGTAAAAGGAACTAGGCAAACTGTCAGGGCCCGACTGTTTACCAAAAACATAGCCTTCAGCAAACCAATAGACAAGTATTGAAGGTGATGCCTGCCCGGTGACCCAATGTTTAACGGCCGCGGTATCCTAACCGTGCAAAGGTAGCGCAATCAATTGTCCCATAAATCGGGACCAGTATGAATGGCTAAACGAGGTTCTAACTGTCTCTTACAGGTAATCAGTGAAATTGATCTCCCTGTGCAAAAGCAGGGATAACCACATAAGACGAGAAGACCCTGTGGAACTTCAAAAACAGCAACCACCCCAAAATACATACCCCCCCACCCCGGGCTCACTTAATTATACGGGCGACTGGTCTGCATTTTTTCGGTTGGGGCGACCTTGGAGCAAAACAAAACCTCCAAACATTAGACCATTACTCTAGACTAAGAGCAACCTCTCGACGTGCTAATAGTAACCAGACCCAATATTATTGATCGATGGACCAAGCTACCCCAGGGATAACAGCGCAATCTCCTTCGAGAGTCCATATCGACAAGGAGGTTTACGACCTCGATGTTGGATCAGGACATCCTAGCGGTGCAGCAGCTACTAAGGGTTCGTTTGTTCAACGATTAACAGTCCTACGTGATCTGAGTTCAGACCGGAGCAATCCAGGTCGGTTTCTATCTATGACCAGCTCTTCCCAGTACGAAAGGATAGGAAAAGCGAGGCCAATACTACAGGCAAGCCTCCGCTTTAAGTAATGAAAACAACTAAATTACGAAAGGCTATCACACCATACCACGTCCTAGAAAAGGACTAGCTAGCGTGGCAGAGCTCGGCAAATGCAAAAGGCTTAAGTCCTTTATCTCAGAGGTTCAAATCCTCTCCCTAGCTTTTATTATCTATGGCCAATTACCCCCTACTAATCAACCTCATCATAACCCTCTCCTATGCACTACCAATCTTAATTGCAGTTGCCTTCCTCACTTTAGTAGAACGCAAAGTATTAAGCTATATACAAAACCGCAAAGGCCCAAATATCGTTGGCCCATTTGGACTGCTACAACCTCTAGCAGATGGAGTAAAACTATTCATTAAAGAACCTGTCCGACCTTCAACATCATCCCCTATTTTATTCCTCATAACCCCCATACTAGCCTTACTTCTAGCCATTTCAATCTGAATACCCCTCCCCCTACCATTTTCCCTTGCTGACCTTAACTTAGGCCTACTATTCATACTGGCAATATCAAGCCTAGCTGTGTACTCCATCCTATGATCAGGCTGAGCTTCCAATTCAAAGTACGCCCTAATTGGGGCATTACGAGCAGTAGCTCAAACCATCTCTTACGAAGTCACTCTAGCAATCATTCTACTATCCATTATCCTCCTCAGCGGAAGCTACAAACTAAGCACCCTCGCAGTTACCCAAGAACCCCTCTACCTAATCTTCCCTTGCTGACCCCTAGCCATAATATGATATGTCTCTACACTTGCCGAAACAAACCGCGCCCCATTCGACCTAACAGAAGGAGAATCAGAACTGGTTTCCGGATTTAATGTAGAGTACGCAGCCGGCCCCTTTGCCCTATTCTTCCTAGCTGAATACGCCAACATCATACTAATAAACACACTAACCGTCATCCTATTCTTTAACCCAAGCTTACTAAACCCACCCCAAGAACTATTCCCTATAATCCTAGCCACAAAAACCCTCCTTCTCTCAGCAGGATTTCTATGAATCCGTGCCTCCTACCCACGATTCCGATATGACCAGCTAATACATCTTCTATGAAAAAACTTCCTTCCGCTAACACTAGCACTATGCCTATGACATACCAGCATACCAATCTGCTACGCAGGATTACCTCCATACCCAAGAACACTCAAGGAAATGTGCCTGAACACTAAAGGGTCACTATGATAAAGTGAACATAGAGGTATAACAACCCTCTCATTTCCTACTAACCTAGAAAAGCAGGAATCGAACCTACACCAGAGAGATCAAAACCCTCCATACTTCCATTTATATTATTTTCTAGTAGGGTCAGCTAAATAAGCTATCGGGCCCATACCCCGAAAATGATGGTTCAACTCCTTCCCCTGCTAATGAACCCCCAAGCAAAAATAATTTTCACCCTCAGCCTAGCCCTAGGAACAACTATCACAATCTCAAGCAACCACTGAATCATAGCCTGAGCTGGCCTTGAAATCAACACTCTAGCCATTCTCCCAATAATCTCCAAATCCCACCACCCCCGAGCCATCGAAGCCGCCACTAAGTATTTCCTAACCCAAGCAACTGCTTCAGCTCTAGTACTATTTTCCAGCATAACCAACGCATGACAAACTGGACAATGAGACATCACCCAACTAACTCACCCAATATCATGCCTAATTCTAACTTTAGCTATCGCAATAAAACTAGGATTAGTCCCATTCCACTTCTGATTTCCCGAAGTACTACAAGGCTCCCCCCTCATGACCGGCCTCCTGCTATCCACAATAATAAAACTCCCCCCAATTGCACTACTACTCATAACATCCCACTCACTAAACTCAACTCTACTGACTTATATAGCTGTCCTCTCTGCTGCCTTAGGAGGATGAATAGGTCTAAACCAAACACAAATCCGAAAAATCCTAGCCTTCTCCTCCATCTCCCATCTAGGATGAATGGCCATTATCATTACCTACAACCCCAAACTCACTCTATTAAACTTCTACCTATATGTACTAATAACTACAGCTGTATTCCTAACCCTAAACTCAATCAAAGTATTAAAACTATCCGTTCTAATAACTACATGAACAAAAATCCCATCACTAAGTGCCATACTACTCCTAACTCTACTATCCCTAGCAGGCCTTCCCCCTCTAACTGGATTTCTCCCCAAATGACTCATCATTCAAGAACTAACTAAACAAGACATAACCATCGCAGCAATCATAATCTCTCTCCTCTCCTTACTAAGCCTATTTTTCTACCTCCGCCTTGCATACTGCGCAACAATCACACTTCCCCCTCACACTACTAATCACATAAAACAATGACACACTAACAAACCAACCAACACCTTGACTGCAATTCTAACCGTCACATCTACCATACTCCTTCCCATCTCCCCCCTACTATCCTCCATTGTCTAAGAAACTTAGGATTACCTAAACCGAAGGCCTTCAAAGCCTTAAACAAGAGTTAAACCCTCTTAGTTTCTGATAAAGTCCGCAGGATACTACCCTACATCTTCTGAATGCAACCCAGACACTTTAATTAAGCTAGGACTTTACACAATCTCCTAGGCAGATGGGCTTCGATCCCATAACATTATAGTTAACAGCTACATGCCCAAACCAACAGGCTTCTACCTAAAACCCCGGCACACAGTTAACGTGCATCTACGAGTTTGCAACTCATCGTGAACTTCACTACAGGGCCGATAAGAAGAGGAATTGAACCTCTGTAAAAAGGACTACAGCCTAACGCTTACACACTCAGCCATCTTACCTATGACATTCATTAACCGATGATTATTCTCAACTAACCACAAGGATATCGGTACTTTATACCTAATCTTTGGCGCATGAGCCGGAATGGTAGGTACTGCCCTAAGCCTCCTCATCCGAGCGGAACTAGGCCAACCAGGTGCCCTTCTAGGAGACGACCAAATCTACAACGTAATCGTCACAGCCCATGCCTTTGTAATAATTTTCTTCATAGTTATGCCAATCATAATTGGCGGATTCGGAAACTGACTAGTTCCACTAATAATCGGAGCCCCAGACATAGCCTTTCCACGAATAAACAACATGAGCTTCTGACTACTCCCTCCATCCTTCCTTCTACTACTAGCCTCCTCCACAGTAGAAGCAGGAGCAGGAACAGGATGAACCGTATACCCACCACTAGCTGGCAACCTAGCCCATGCCGGTGCCTCAGTTGACTTAGCCATCTTCTCTCTTCATCTAGCAGGCATCTCCTCAATCCTAGGGGCAATCAACTTCATTACAACAGCAATCAACATAAAACCCCCAGCTCTATCACAATACCAAACCCCTTTATTCGTATGATCAGTACTGATTACTGCAGTCCTACTTCTCCTTTCCCTCCCAGTTCTCGCTGCTGGCATCACTATGCTGCTCACCGACCGTAACCTCAACACTACCTTCTTCGACCCCGCAGGAGGAGGAGACCCAGTGCTATACCAACACCTTTTCTGATTCTTTGGTCATCCAGAAGTCTACATCTTAATCTTACCCGGATTCGGAATCATCTCCCACGTAGTAGCTTACTACGCAGGAAAAAAAGAACCATTTGGCTACATAGGAATAGTATGAGCCATGCTTTCCATTGGATTCCTCGGCTTTATCGTATGAGCCCACCATATGTTCACAGTAGGAATAGACGTAGACACACGAGCATACTTCACATCAGCTACTATAATTATCGCAATCCCAACGGGAATCAAAGTATTCAGCTGACTAGCAACTCTCCACGGAGGAACTATCAAATGAGACCCTCCTATGTTATGAGCTCTAGGATTCATCTTCCTATTCACTATCGGAGGACTAACAGGCATCGTACTAGCAAATTCCTCACTAGACATTGCCCTACACGACACCTATTACGTAGTAGCACACTTCCACTATGTCCTATCAATAGGCGCAGTATTTGCCATCCTAGCTGGATTCACACACTGATTCCCCCTATTCACCGGATACACACTACACTCCACATGAGCCAAAACCCACTTTGGAGTAATATTCGTAGGAGTAAACTTAACTTTCTTCCCCCAACACTTTTTAGGACTTGCTGGTATGCCACGACGATACTCAGATTACCCAGACGCCTACACCCTATGAAACACCATCTCCTCAATCGGATCACTAATCTCCATAACAGCCGTAATCATACTAATCTTCATCATCTGAGAAGCCTTCGCATCCAAACGAAAAGCCCTACAATCAGAACTAACAAGCACAAACATTGAATGAATCCACGGATGTCCACCCCCATTCCACACCTTCGAAGAACCAGCCTTCGTTCAAGTACAAGAAAGGAAGGAGTCGAACCCCCATATGTTGGTTTCAAGCCAACCGCATAAACCACCTATGCTTCTTTCTCATAAGAGGTGTTAGTAAAACAATTACATAGTCTTGTCAAGACTAAATTACAGGTGAAACCCCAGTACACCTCAACATCCAAACCATGGCCAACCACTCACAATTAGGTTTCCAAGATGCCTCCTCACCCATTATAGAAGAACTAATCCAATTCCATGACCACGCCCTAATAGTCGCCCTAGCCATTTGCAGCCTAGTACTATACCTTCTAACCCTAATACTCACTGAAAAACTATCATCAAACACAGTTGATGCACAGGCAATTGAACTAGTATGAACCATTCTACCTGCTATAGTCCTAATTGCACTAGCCCTTCCATCTCTACGAATCCTATACATAATAGACGAAATCAACGAACCAGACCTAACCCTAAAAGCTATCGGCCACCAATGATACTGAACCTACGAATACACTGACTTTAAAGACCTTACATTCGACTCCTACATGGTACCCACAACAGATCTCCCACTAGGACATTTCCGTCTCCTAGAAGTTGACCACCGTGTTATTGTACCAACAGAATCCACAATCCGAGTCATTGTAACCGCCGATGATGTACTTCACTCTTGAGCCGTCCCAAGCTTAGGCGTAAAAACCGATGCAATCCCAGGACGCCTCAACCAAACCTCATTCTCAGCAATCCGCCCAGGAATTTACTACGGACAATGCTCAGAAATCTGCGGAGCAAACCACAGCTTCATGCCCATCGTAGTGGAATCAGCCCCCCTCGCTAACTTCGAAAACTGATCCTCTTTACTATCATCCCAATCATTAAGAAGCTATGAACCAGCATTAGCCTTTTAAGCTAAAGAAAGAGGGTCCTCCCCTCCTTAATGATATGCCCCAACTAAATCCAAACCCTTGATTTTTTATCATGCTCACTTCATGGCTGACGTATACCATAATTATCCAACCTAAAATCCTGTCATTTGTAACCACGAACCCACCATCCAATAAAATACCCGAAATCCCAAATACTACTCCCTGATCCTGACCATGAACCTAAGCTTCTTTGATCAATTTTCCAGTCCTTACCTCCTAGGAATCCCCTTAATTCTAATCTCAATAACATTTCCAGCCCTACTACTGCCATCCCTAGACAACCGATGAATTACTAACCGACTCTCAACCCTCCAGCTATGACTTATCAACCTAATCACAAAACAACTAATAACTCCACTAAACAAAAAAGGCCACAAATGAGCCCTAATCTTAACCTCATTAATGGTTTTCCTACTAATAATCAACCTTCTAGGCCTATTACCCTACACCTTCACCCCAACTACCCAACTATCCATAAACCTGGCCCTAGCATTCCCCCTATGACTAGCTACCCTACTCACAGGACTACGAAATCAACCCTCTGCCTCTCTAGGCCACCTTCTACCAGAAGGCACTCCAACCCTACTGATCCCAGCCCTTATCATAATCGAAACAACAAGCCTTCTAATCCGCCCACTAGCACTAGGAGTACGACTAACTGCAAACCTTACAGCAGGTCACCTCCTCATTCAACTAATCTCTACCGCCACAGTAACCCTGTACTCCACAATACCAGCAGTCTCTCTCCTAGCTCTACTAGTTCTCTTACTACTAACCATCCTAGAAGTAGCCGTAGCTATAATCCAAGCCTACGTTTTCGTATTACTACTAAGCCTATACCTACAAGAGAACATCCAATAATCCAATGGCCCACCAAGCACACTCTTACCATATAGTAGACCCCAGCCCATGACCTATTCTAGGAGCAGCCGCCGCCCTCCTTATAACTTCAGGCCTAACCATATGATTCCACTACAACTCCCCACACCTCCTAATCATCGGCCTACTCTCTACCCTACTAGTCATAATCCAATGATGACGCGACATTGTACGAGAAAGCACATTCCAAGGCCACCACACCCCCACCGTCCAAAAAGGCTTACGCTACGGAATAATCCTATTCATTACTTCAGAAGCATTCTTCTTCCTAGGCTTCTTCTGAGCTTTCTTCCACTCAAGCCTAGCCCCCACCCCCGAATTAGGAGGACAATGACCTCCCACAGGGATTAAAACTCTAAACCCCATAGAAGTCCCCCTACTAAATACAGCCATCTTACTAGCCTCAGGTGTCACCGTTACATGAGCCCACCACAGCATTACAGAAGCTCGCCGAAAACAAGCAATCTACGCCCTCACCCTAACAGCCTTACTAGGACTCTACTTCACCGCCCTACAAGCCATAGAGTACTACGAAGCCCCCTTTTCCATTGCAGACGGAGTGTACGGCTCCACTTTCTTCGTCGCAACAGGATTCCACGGCCTCCATGTAATCATTGGCTCCACCTTCCTCCTAGTATGCCTATTACGCCTAATCAAATACCATTTCACATCAAACCACCATTTCGGATTTGAAGCAGCCGCCTGATACTGACACTTTGTAGACGTCGTATGACTATTCCTCTATGTCTCCATCTACTGATGAGGTTCCTACTCTTCTAGTATATTCATTACAATGGACTTCCAATCCTTAAAATCTGGTTTAATCCCAGAGAAGAGTAATGAACATAATCACGTTCATAATAACCCTATCCCTAACCCTAAGCATAGCTCTAACCGCACTAAACTTCTGACTAGCCCAAATCAACCCCGACTCAGAAAAACTATCTCCATATGAATGTGGATTCGACCCCCTAGGATCCGCTCGACTACCATTCTCAATCCGATTCTTCCTAGTAGCAATCCTATTTCTCCTATTTGACCTAGAAATCGCCCTTTTACTCCCCCTCCCATGAGCTATTCAACTACAACACCCCACCACCACACTAATCTGAGCCTCTACCCTCATCCTACTCCTCACCCTAGGACTAGTATATGAATGGACCCAAGGAGGATTAGAGTGAGCAGAATAAAAGAAAGTTAGTCTAACTAAGACAGTTGATTTCGACTCAACAGATTATAGCTACAACCCTATAACTTTCTTTATGACCGCCCTCCACTTAAGCTTCTATTCCGCTTTCACCCTAAGCACCCTAGGACTAGCCTTCCACCGAACACACTTAATCTCCGCCCTACTATGTTTGGAGAGCATAATACTATCAATATACATTGCCCTATCAATATGACCCATCCAAACACAAACACCATCTTCCACCCTACTACCAATCTTCATACTGACATTCTCCGCCTGCGAAGCAGGTACCGGATTAGCCTTACTTGTAGCCTCCACCCGAACCCACGGCTCAGACCACCTCCACAACTTCAACCTTCTACAATGCTAAAAATCATCATCCCAACTATCATACTAATCCCACTAGCCCTTTTCTCCCCACACAAACATCTATGAACTAACACTACAACACATTCCTTACTAATCGCCACTATTAGCCTACAATGATTCACACCTACATACTACCCCAACAAAGGCCTATCCCCATGAACCTCCATCGACCAAATCTCCTCCCCCCTACTAATTCTATCCTGCTGACTTCTCCCCCTCATAATCATAGCAAGCCAAAACCATATAGAACAAGAACCCATCATCCGCAAACGAATCTTCATCACAACAATCCTTCTAGCCCAACCATTCATCTTACTAGCCTTCTCAGCCTCAGAACTAATACTATTTTACATTGCATTCGAAGCCACCTTAATTCCCACACTAATCCTTATTACCCGATGAGGCAACCAGCCAGAACGATTAAACGCTGGAATTTACTTACTATTTTACACCCTCGCAAGTTCACTACCCTTACTAGTCGCCATCCTACACCTACACAACCAAACCGGCACTCTATACTTCTCTATACTAAAACTCTCCCACCCATCAATAAACACATCCTGGACCAGCCTCATCGCCAGCTTGGCTCTCCTTACAGCCTTTATAGTTAAAGCACCCCTATATGGACTACACCTATGACTACCCAAAGCCCATGTAGAAGCTCCAATCGCCGGATCCATGCTTCTAGCCGCCCTCCTACTAAAACTCGGAGGATACGGCATTATACGGATTACCCTACTAGTAAACCCATCACTAAACAATCTCCACTACCCATTTATCACCCTAGCATTATGGGGAGCACTAATAACCAGCGCCATCTGCCTTCGACAAATCGACCTAAAATCACTAATCGCCTACTCATCTGTCAGCCACATAGGCCTGGTTATCGCCGCAACCATAATCCAAACCCAATGAGCATTCTCAGGAGCAATAATCCTAATAATTGCCCATGGACTAACATCCTCCATACTATTCTGCCTAGCCAATACCAACTACGAACGCACCCACAGCCGAATCCTACTACTAACACGAGGCATTCAACCCCTCCTACCCCTCATAGCCACTTGATGACTACTAGCCAACCTAACAAACATGGCACTACCCCCAACAATCAACCTCATAGCAGAACTAACCATTATAATCGCCCTGTTCAAATGATCCTCACTCACAATAATCTTAACAGGAACCGCAATCCTACTAACCGCCTCATACACCTTATACATACTAACAATAACACAACGAGGTACCCTGCCACCCCACATTACTACCATCCAAAATTCCTCCACACGAGAACACCTACTCATATCTCTACACATAATCCCAATAATCTTACTTATTTTCAAACCTGACCTCATCTCTGGTATCCCTATATGTAGGTATAGTTTCAACCCAAACATTAGACTGTGATTCTAAAAATAGAAGTTAAAATCTTCTTACCTACCGAGGGGAGGTTTAACCAACAAGAACTGCTAATTCTTGCATCTGAGCATAAAACCTCAGCCCCCTTACTTTCAAAGGATAACAGTAATCCAATGGTCTTAGGAACCACTAATCTTGGTGCAAATCCAAGTGAAAGTAATGGACCTATCACTAGTCCTAAACACTCTCATAATCACAACCCTAACAATCCTAATCATCCCCATCGCACTTCCACTCCTATCAAACAACTTAAAAACTTCACCAACCACCATCACAAACACGGTTAAAACCGCATTCCTTATCAGCCTAGTCCCAATAACCATCCACATCCACTCAGGGACAGAAAACCTAATCTCCATATGAGAATGAAAATTCCTCACAAACTTCAAAATCCCAATCAGCCTAAAAATAGACTTCTACTCTCTCACATTCTTTCCAATCGCCCTATTCGTATCATGATCAATCCTACAATTTGCAACATGATACATAGCCTCAGACCCGTACATCACAAAATTCTTCACCTACCTCCTCCTATTCCTAATCGCAATACTAATTCTAATTGTTGCTAACAATCTATTCATCCTATTTATCGGATGAGAAGGAGTAGGAATCATATCTTTCTTACTAATCAGCTGATGGCACGGCCGAGCAGAAGCCAACACCGCCGCCCTCCAAGCCGTACTATACAACCGAATTGGAGACATTGGCCTAATCCTCTGCATAGCATGACTAGCCTGCACTACAAACACCTGAGAAATCCAACAACTTCACCACCCATCCCAAATACCAACACTTCCCCTCCTAGGCCTTATCCTAGCCGCAACAGGCAAATCCGCACAATTCGGCCTTCACCCCTGACTCCCTGCCGCCATAGAAGGACCCACCCCCGTATCCGCCCTACTCCATTCAAGCACTATAGTTGTAGCCGGAATCTTCCTACTCATCCGAACCCACCCCATATTCACCAACAACCAAACTGCCCTAAGCCTATGCCTATGCCTCGGAGCTCTCTCCACATTATTCGCAGCAACGTGCGCCCTAACCCAAAACGACATCAAAAAAATCATTGCCTTCTCCACCTCAAGCCAACTAGGACTAATAATAGTTACCATCGGACTTAACCTCCCACAACTAGCATTCCTACACATCTCAACTCACGCCTTCTTCAAAGCCATACTCTTCCTATGTTCCGGCTCAATCATCCACAATCTCAACGGCGAACAAGACATCCGAAAAATAGGAGGACTCCAAAAAATAATACCAACAACCACTACATGTTTCACCATTGGCAACCTAGCCCTAATAGGAACACCGTTCCTCGCAGGATTCTACTCAGAAGACCAAATCATTGAAAACCTAAACACCTCCTACCTAAACACATGAGCCCTCCTCTTAACCCTACTAGCCACATCATTCACCGCAGTGTACACAATCCGCATAACCGTACTCGTACAAACCGGCTTCACTCGAATCCCCCCTTTAACCCCAATAAACGAAAACAACCCCGCAGTAATCTCCCCCATCACCCGACTAGCACTGGGAAGCATTACTGCCGGACTATTAATCACCTCTTACATCCCCCCAACAGAAATCCCACCCATAACAATACCAACAACCATTAAAATCACAGCTCTAACAGTCACAGCCCTAGGAATTGCCATAGCACTAGAAATATCAAAAATAACCCAAACCCTCATCCTCACAAAACAAAACCCCTTCTACAACTTTTCCCTATCCCTAGGATACTTCAACCCCACAATACACCGCTTCAATACAAAAACAATACTAACAGGAGGCCAAAATATTGCCTCACACCTAATCGACCTCTCCTGATTCAAACTCCTAGGGCCAGAAGGCCTAGCCAATCTACAACAAACAATGGCCAAAACTGCCACCCAAATACACCCAGGAACAATCAAAGCCTACCTAGGAACTTTCGCCCTATCCGCATTCATCATCCTCATATCCATATACAGAACCAAATTAATGGCTCCCAATCTTCGTAAAAACCACCCACTAATAAAAATCATCAACGACTCCCTAATCGATCTTCCCACTCCATCAAACATCTCCACTTGATGGAACTTCGGTTCTCTCCTAGGCATCTGCCTCATCACACAAATTGTCACAGGACTGCTGCTGGCTATACACTACACAGCAGACACAGCCCTAGCATTCAACTCCGTAGCCCATATTTGCCGAAACGTCCAATTCGGATGACTAATCCGTAACCTCCATGCAAACGGAGCTTCACTATTCTTCATATGCATCTACCTACACATCGGCCGAGGAATCTACTACGGCTCATACCTAAACAAAGAAACCTGAAACGTAGGAGTAATCTTACTACTAGCCCTAATAGCAACCGCCTTTGTCGGTTACGTGCTCCCCTGAGGACAAATATCATTCTGAGGAGCCACCGTAATCACAAACCTATTTTCAGCAATCCCATACATCGGCCAAACACTAGTAGAATGAGCCTGAGGAGGATTCTCCGTAGACAATCCAACACTAACTCGATTCTTCGCCATCCACTTCCTCCTACCATTCGTCATCGTAGGCCTCACATTAGTTCACCTTACCCTACTACACGAATCAGGATCCAACAACCCCCTAGGAATCCCCTCAGACTGCGACAAAATCCCATTCCACCCCTACTACTCCACAAAAGACATCCTAGGATTCGTACTAGTATTTATCCCTCTAGCCACCCTAGCCCTATTTGCCCCTAACTTGCTAGGAGACCCAGAAAACTTCACACCGGCCAACCCCCTAGCCACACCCCCACACATCAAACCCGAATGATACTTCCTATTCGCCTACGCCATCCTCCGATCCATCCCAAACAAACTCGGAGGAGTACTAGCACTAGCAGCCTCCATCCTAGTTCTATTCCTAATACCATTACTCCATACATCCAAACTACGTTCAATAACCTTCCGCCCCCTATCACAAATCCTATTCTGAACACTAGTCGCCAACATCCTCATTCTCACCTGAGTAGGAAGCCAACCAGTAGAACACCCATTCATCACCATTGGACAAATCGCCTCATTCTCCTACTTCACGATTATTCTAGTCCTGTTCCCCATCGCATCCATCGTAGAAAACAAATTACTCAAACTGTAACTAACTCTAATAGTTTATAAAAACATTGGTCTTGTAAACCAAAGATTGAAGATTACACCCCTTCTTAGAGTTAACAACAAAACAAACTGCTATCTCCCTGCCCCCCCCCAACCCCCCCCGGCAGTTTTCAACGTCCTTAGGGTATGTATTACTTTGCATTAACTTATTTACCCCATCAGGCGTTAAGTCAATGTAGGATACTCCAAATACTAACCAACCTCTCTACCCCCCCCGACTCAAACATTTACGCCCATGAGATAATGTGCGGACACTGTCAACCCAACCACATTCCTACCCCAGGTACTATAGAGCCCAGGTTACGATCCTCATAAACCAGTACAAGCGTTACACAAGATCGGATCTGCTATTACGTACTCAACACTTCATCCTATATACGAGGATTGTCACAGTACTCCTTTGAATTCCCCTAGTCATTACATTCGCCCACCTCCTAGGATAATGCTCCTCCAACAGCTTTCAAGCACTCCCAAGCCAGAGAACCTGGTTATCTATTGATATTGCTTCTCACGAGAACCGAGCTACTCAACGTCAGTTATACCCTAGGTTATTGTCTTCAGGGGCATACATTCCCTCTAACCCTCGAGGCCCAACTTGCTCTTTTGCGCCACCCGTGGTAACTTCAAGACCATACCTCCCTTAAATCCTCCTCCCTTGCTCTTCACAGATACAAGTGCTGGGGGATGCACCTCCTCCTCTTGCTTCTTTGCCGAGTCACCTCTTCTTTCTCTCTTTTTTTCTTTTTAGCGTCCTTTCAATAAACCCTTCAAGTGCGTAGCAGGAGTTATCTTCCTCTTGACATGTCCATCACATGACCGCCGAGCTATTTAATCCCTCAAACGCCCTCTAAGTGTAATGGTTGTGGGATAAGTCCGTCTCAAACCTGACACTGATGCACTTTGACCCCATTCATGGACCCCGCGCCGTTTACCTCATAGGCACTGGATAATGCAATGGTCGCTGGACATAACTCTTTTTTCTCCATCTTGCTGGGATTCGTATCTAAACCCTCCTACCCCCCCCAATTTTCGTCATCATTTCGTTCCTATTTTTATCATGCCATTTTCAACGCACACAAACCACAAAAAACTAAATACATTCCCCTACATTACACAAACCATCATACACACACACGCACCACAACCAACCCACGACACTTCCTCCACTCCCCTCAAAGAGAAAGGACTTAAACCTTCATCACCAACTCCCAAAGCTGGCATTTTCAACTAAACTACTCTCTGAAAACCACTCCCTTACCTAAACAGCCCGAATAGCCCCCCGAGACAACCCCCGTACAAGCTCCAAAACCACAAACAAAGTCAACAATAACCCCCATCCTCCAACCAAAAGCAATCCCGCTCCCCACGAATAAAGCACAGCAACCCCACTAGAATCCAACCGAACTGAAGACAACCCCCCACTATTCACCGTCCCACTATCTACCAAGAACGCAAAAGCCCCTCCCATAACAAACCCAACCACAACAACCAAGCCCATCCCAAACCCATAACCAACAACACCTCAATCAGCCCAAGCCTCAGGATAAGGGTCAGCCGCCAATGAAACCGAATAAACAAACACTACCAACATCCCCCCTAAATAAACCATCACCAACACCAAAGACACAAAAGAAACCCCCAAACTCACCAATCACCCACACCCTGCAATAGAAGCTACAACCAACCCAACCACCCCATAATAAGGAGACGGATTAGATGCAACTGCTAAACCCCCCAAAACAAAACATAAACCTAAAAATAATACAAACTTTATCATAAATTCCTGCTCGGACTTTATCCGAGATCTGCAGCCTGAAAAACTGCCGTTACCAATTTAACTACAAGAACACACACACACACACACACACACMCTCACTCTTTTGCTTGACATTACACACAAAATGCTCTAACCCTACATCCAACCACTCACCACATCAAACACCGAACCACCACAAAATAACCTCACTTTCACCAACCTCCAACACCACCCCACCACTCTTTTTATCTTGACATTTTTCACACACGCGCGCCACAAAAAATTAAATATATCTCCCTACACCACACAAAACACCACCCACGCGCCACTTTAACCAAAATCCTCTGCCCCACAAAAATCAAACAAAAATACAATAAACAACACAACACAACCAACAACATAATAAT